GAGAGACCCGACTCGATATCTGTGTACCAATTTCTGTTCTGGGGTTTACATATACATATATATTTTCTTATAATTGATAATTGAAAAGCATTTTTGAAAATAATTGATACTGATTAGTTGTAAATCAATTTGATTTTGTTATACCATTAAGGAAAAGAAACACATTGAGATTAAATACAAAATAGAAGAACCGTTCACTACTTCAAAATCCAAAATAAACAAAATCCAAAATCAAATAATAAATAATAAGAATTCAATAAAAAAAAATAGTTAATAAAAAAAAAGTTAATGGTTCCAATTTGCCCTAAATTTTTCAGTCTGTGACTGGAAATCAATTTTTTCTTTTTTCAATTTGAAATAGCTTTTCAATAGAAAGAGAAGGGAAGTTTTTAAGCGGTGTGTGTTTTGAGATACAATCAATCGAAGAGAATAATCTAAACTGGATCCCATAAGAAACAAGAATTCATTTTTGGAAAGAGATTGAAAAAGGATAAGCACAATGAGATTCAAGATCAAAAAACAAATAAGAAAAAAAAAAAGGGGGTTCAGTAATCCCCCCTCTAAAAAAACAAACAATTAGTAATAAAATGTGGATGAATAATATTTTCATCGATTTTGGATCGGATTTGGCGGCATGGCCAAGCGGTAAGGCAGGGGACTGCAAATCCTTTATCCCCAGTTCAAATCTGGGTGTCGCCTGATCAACAAAATACTTAGAATTTCTTATTCTACTGATAGAATAGAACTCGACAAATTCTTGCCCTGCAGAAGCAAAGGCAAAGGACTGGGCTTGTCGATACTTGATTTATAGAATACATAGTTCTATAAAAGACTGTAAGTTGTTTTCTCAAAATATGGCTCTGTTTGGGTTCTGGGTAGCGGCCCAAACAGATATACCAATAGGGATGAGGTAAGGCTTACTTATTAATTCCAGAACTACGAAAGTAAGAGGTCAGAAATCTTGGTATCCAAAGGTTCCTAAAGGACATTCCATTTTTGCTCCTAGGATTGAAGAAAAGATTATACGAAAAACTGTCAAGACTTCCTAATTATCTTACACTACCTCCACTAACGTAGGGTCTACTGACTCCGTCTGGAATTAGATTGGATAGGCTGATGGGAAATCCATTTAGGGGTTGTGGAAAGGACTGAAGATACTTTACTTTGTATCCATACTTACGAGAGACTCCGAGTACTCAAACATTCAATCAGGATGGTTGGTCGGCTCTTATCTTATAGAATAACAGAGTAAAAGTCAAAGTAAAAAAAAAAAGATTTCTTTGGTCGTGTAGGGAGATTACAAAAAAAATGTATGTAATAATGGTAGTGATGTCTCCCCATTCTTTCACAGAAAAAAAGACAGTAAGGCTTAGATCAAATAGGAAATATAGGTATCCAATAGATAGTTATCTATCTTGATGGTATATTTTTTTTCTTTTTTGCTTATGAAAGAAAGGTAACAAAACAAACAATAGGTCTTACTATTCCCACATGCTCCATTAGGAGCATTCCTTTGCTATTTTCAAGGAAAAGGTGTGTGTATCGTATTTTTACTTAATACTTCCCAATTCTACCAGAAATCCTATAAAGAATCTGTTACGAGTGGATTCATTGAATTGGTTCATCAATAGCCTTAAGTCAGAATCCCATTTTGACTCTGCGCCGTTGATTCAACTATGATTATTGATCAATAATGGAATAATTCCTTCATAGAAATAGGAGATATAATTCACATGGATATAGTAAGTCTCGCTTGGGCTGCTTTAATGGTAGTCTTTACATTTTCCCTTTCACTCGTAGTATGGGGAAGGAGTGGACTCTAGGTATATTAATAATTGATTGAGTAATCGATTGAGTAATCGAATTGTATCAATTGTTTAATTGATCGTTTTGCGAAGCTTTTTTTTTTTAAGCTTGTCTCTCTTTCAAAATTCTACTGGAAAGACAATAATGAATAATAACCATTCGATCAAACAATGAATGATTACTATAGTTTAGTTGTATTTCAAAACTCAAATCTACGCATGATAGGAAATTTTTTCCAACCGAATTCCTCCTAAATATTCTATTTGGATAAACCAGTTCTTACCAGAACTATGGATATTACAATGAGAAAAAATCAATCCCTAGTTTTTTCTTTATTTGTTTCTCTCTTTCTTTACTTTCACTGTTCTAAGAACAAATCGTTCTGCTATTAGATTACGACGATAGTTACTTTCTACTGGAAGTGACTAGTGGTTGTCCAAAGAGGTTCTACACATAATAAAATTAGATCTTTCTTCCGCTGAGCAATCCACCACATATCACACATTTAACATTTTAGACTCCTAGAGATTTTTTTATGCTTTTTTGACTCATCTCATGTCATGTTTAAGCATGAAAAATGGTCCGAGTCCCCTTTACAAATCTACTTCCTTTCAAAACCTGAAGAAGTTACCATATAACTTCGTAAATGATCTGTTAATGCCTCAATCAATGACTTATTGGGATGGGAAATAAAAAAAAAATTCCTTGGTTTTGTTTTCTTTTGCTATAGTATATTCCCATACTATTCTTCCTCTATTGATTCTTTCGATGGATCCCGGAACCTATATATAAAATTATAAGAAACCTAGGAATTAGAAGAATTGGCCTTCGATTATTTTGGGTTGATCGAAATCGAGTGGATGTAGCGAAAAAAAGAAATAGAATTAGACTACTATTTCGATGTACTAGTCTACTATTTAGATTAGATGTACATCTAATACATCATATACATACATATTGTAAATTGATCTATATAAACCCTCCATTTAGATAAAGTCTATATCTGTATACAAAACTATATATGATAATATCATTGTATACAATATTAGATAATATATAATACTCTAAAGTGTGGTAGAAAGGACTATATATAGTCCTTTCTACCACACTTTATGATTCCAACCAGATCATTTCATTTAAGACTTGGAATTTTATTCCAATCCCTTTCTTTCATTTCTTCAATCATTGAAAAAAGGATTGATAAGAACTAATAATTCAGATTCAAATTAATCATTTTGACTGACTGTTTTTACGTAGATAATAAGTAAAAAAGCAGTAGGAACTAGAATGAACAGTGCAGTAGCAATAAATGCGAGAATATTGACTTCCATAATTTCATTATTTCTTTTTTTTTCTTCGCAATAACTCGGGATGTAATCCCATAGAGATGAGAAATTTAACTCCTGTAAATTCATTGGGCTGAATTGATCCTGATGATACTGAATCGGATCAATATTATGAATAACAAGATTATGAATAACAAGATCTGATCTATCAAATCGATTCATCGTCGAGAATTGAATAGTATAACATAGGAAGATCCTTTATCCATACTAATTCCGAAATGGGATTTTTATTGGATCAGGAATCCCATTGCATTTTTCATCCTCTTCCACTTTTTCTTTTCTATAACCTACTGTCTTCCTTATCTTATACAACTCTCCTTCCTGTGTATTATACTTACAATTATGAGGTAGTAATAGATTGTTTACAATTAGTTATTGAGGATACACAAACAAAGTCAGAACTAGAAAAGGTGTGGTTTAACCTGAAAAGTACTCTGTCGAGGTAATTATGTTAAGTTCATTGTCCATCGTACAATAAACGAATACAATTTGTGTATGTACTCCCGGTAAAATAGGATCACTCTACTCCATTTCATTGATCAAGAACAATCGAAAAAGAAAGTAAGACGAGGATGGTATCTCTTAAAATACTGAATATAGTAATACCACCGATTGGACTAATGTACATATGATATGTCTCTCCTTTATCAATCGGAAGTAGTGGAAAGATTTGAAATTCCCGTATCCGTATTTGTGTGATGATAAATGCGAAATAAAAAACAAAAGAAATAAGGATCCCCACTGGGGATTAGATCTTGCTTCCTGTCCCCCTTTTCCGTGAAAAGAGAGAGATGAATTGATAAATTCACCGGATCCTAGTTCGGGACTGACGGGGCTCGAACCCGCAGCTTCCGCCTTGACAGGGCGGTGCTCTGACCAATTGAACTACAATCCCAGCGAGGTGTATGTCATACATATTCTTAATGTTACATATTCTTAATGTAATCATAAGAACATTCTAGTCCTAGTCGTCGTATTGTAAGAAAGACAGGAATGATATACTGATATCATATAATATGGGCTATAGTAAGAGTGACACGGATTACTAGTAACCAATAATTATTTTACTGCCAAAAGTGGATAATCAATCTTTCAATGAGAAAAAAGAACTAAACTCTTTTGTTTGCTTTTCATGATACTTTACTTAATTAAGTAAAGTATCATGAACTAGATCCTTAGAAAGATCAGAAAGAGAAAAATAGGGATAGGGAAAAAAAAAAATTGACTCTTTCTCTTTATTTCTTTTCTACGGATTAGGCATTTCCGTTTATGGAAGACAAATTGGTTATATCATATTCATGGAGCGGTGAATTATTGGGCCGAGCTGGATTTGAACCAGCGTAGACATATTGCCAACGAATTTACAGTCCGTCCCCATTAACCGCTCGGGCATCGACCCAAGAAGAATTCATTCTAGACTTATAGATAATCTATGATCAACTTCCTTTCATAGTACCCTACCCCCAGGGGAAGTCGAATCCCCGCTGCCTCCTTGAAAGAGAGATGTCCTGAACCACTAGACGATAGGGGCATATACGCCCGACCGTCATCATACTATGATGATAGTATGAGCAGTTTTTTGGAATTGTCAATATAGTCTAATGGTATGACTAGATCCAAAAAGTCTTTCCTACTTTTATGTTATGATTTTATAGAATTTTTTTTTTCAAAAATTCAAAATAATAATCTTATCTACTTTTGGAGTAAATCCAATTTATTGTTCCTGAATGAACTCCTATGCATATACGTATATATTATGTACATATGGTACATATATACATATATACATACATGCAGTAGACTCATAATGGAAAATCAAAATATGGAAAATCAAAATGGCTAATTCAT